ATTTTCGATCTATTCCTAATAAGAGCCAAGACTCGCTTGGTGGAACGGCAAACACGGCAGACTCAAAATCTGTTTCTAATGGAATATCGGTTCGAATCCGATAGCGAGTATCTCATTTATATAAATAGGGGCGGATATAACTTAGGGGTTAAAGTTGCAGATTGTGGCTCTGAAAACACGGGTTCGAATCCCGTTATTCGCCGAAAGACTGAAATATTTTGTCATGAAATATATATTTCATTTCGCCTGCGGCCCTCATCCGTTGGCTCGAATATTTATGCGAAAAAAAGATATATTTGCGCAAAAAAATATATCTTTTTTCGTAGACCATACTCTAAAGTTTTTTGTGAAATTGCGGAGGATTGCTTTTCAGAAAGAGGCAGAGAGCTTAGAGGCTGCGATCGGGGCGACTTTCGGCCTGAAAGGCTTTAGCCCTTTGTTTTGTCGGACGGTATTTCACTATTATGGTGTCCGACAAAGTCCCCTTGGTCCCCGCCGATGGAGTGCCAGAAACATGCAAAGCAAAAAAAAGATTTTTTTTTGTTCGCGTAGCGCCAGGCTCCCATAAAGACTGGATTAATGATACAAGGCGCTGAGAGTGGTGGCCAGCCCCTGCTGTAGTGAATCCATTTATATCAATTTTATCAAGTCAACCGCCCGGAGCAGTTCATGGTAAGACACGGATAGTACCTCGTACAATTATGTATGGTCTTAGCCACCGAAAAATTTTTTTGCCCATTGCTATCCCGGGCTAGAACTTGAGCCCCGCCTAACTAAACGCTACCTATGCAGGAGGTTCTAGGTGCTGTGGCGTCCGGCTACTGCATCACACGTTCACCAGCCGGGGTCCGGAAGCTTTGCCTTTACAGGCACTACGTGCTTCTTCGGCTCTACGGGTTGGTTCTCCGGCCGGGATCTTATTCGCCGAAATCGCTGAGAAAGAAGGGAGAGACTCCTTTGGTTTTACAGGACCTGGTGTTTCATGTACCCAGAAAGCTTTTTGTCGCGAACTAAGCGACCAGGCTCCGCCAATCAAGCCTACGGCCTCGATCGTCTGAGCCTACTTGGTTATTCTCTGTCGACCAAGTAGCCCGCCCTATTAGATCCTAACCTCTCTTTCATATAACGAATAGAGCGTCAAATGGGTGTGACGTTAAACATCGCGCTCAAAAATCATCGACCATGTTTGTTAATGAATCACTTTTGTCCGTTGGCTTGTTCAACCAGAAACAAAAAACATGCGCTGGGTAAAAACATAAGACCAAGAAGTTGTTGAAATACCGATGTTGTTTCTAAAGTAGTCGCTTCTTCCATATCCATATGATTGAAAACAGTGGCTCCTCCGTCTTGTCCATATAATAAAACTAAATTTTGGCTGTAGGAGGCTGGAGGTAGCGGCAATTGTGACCATGTATTGTTTGGTGCTTTCTCGGTCAAGTACAAGATACAAGTAGGACCTGCGCTAAGAGCAAGCTGTGCGATCCAATGGCCCCGATTGTTTGGCATAATATTATTTTTTTTCTCTTTCGGTTTAAATAAAGTTTTACCTTTAATGGTACACAATATATTCTTGATTCGTCGCCATTGTCGGCTTGTCAAGCCACTACAATGAAATAAAAGAATATATGGATATTGTTTTTCGATCTCTCGGGCCCGAGGGGCACTCGACCTTAGGGAGAGGGCTTCTTTTCGTAGAAATTTTCGTTGCATAAGGCCATTTTATTTTTTTTTTATCGAAACGGCTATTACAACGTGCACAACAGGTATGGCCTTTGGGTCACTGATGAACTAAGTGGACACGAGGTGCTTACCCTATGAATGTGATATTGGATGGGCAGAGGTACGAGCCTGAATCAAAAGTATAGGTCAGTTTTTTTCTCAAAGATAGAAACGTTCCAATCATCCTTATTCGTACTGAATAGCCTAAAGATGAAAATAAGGTGGCATTCGACAGCCGATAACAATTTGATCAACGATCTACGATGGTTGACAGCAGAGAATAAAAAACATTTGAATATCGTGTGCTTGAGTTGCGAGGGGATGAAACTGCACAGAGGGGCAAGGCGATCAAGCAGCATGGCTGCTTGATTGGCGCAGAAATAATCTACGTGGAGTCATAACGCGAAGCGCGCCCGATTTAGAAATCGTATTATAAGCTGCGGGGAACGCGAAGGGGGTACCCTGGTTTAGCACTGGGGCGACCGGTCCTGCGCGATAGGAGTACAAGTTCACGATGTACTAAGGCATTTAACTTATCCGGGTTCGGCAACGGAGACCTTAGCATGTGAAAAAAGCTCCGCCGGGCGGGATTTCGGTCATCCCCCCGCCGGGCGGAGGGGATGACCGAATAGCAAGAGGCGAGGAGCCGCCGGCTCTCCTGTGTTTGAAGATGAGGATCCCTACGAAGCGGAGTTCCGGCACTACACCGAATGGCTAACCTTGGGCGGCGGCCATTGAACCTACGTTTTGCGGCGCGCGCGAACGTACGCCACTATACGCCTGCCTTCCGGTGCGCGATAGGGCCCCCAACCTTATCATGGAAGGGATAGACCTGATGTAGTAGATTACCTAATCTTCTTCTTACAGGGCGTCCACTAGATCGGGCAAGCCGCACGGGAAAGGCGAGCCCCTGTAAATGAAGCCAAAGAAGCACACGTAGTGCCTATGGATATCTACCGGCGGCCCCTAACCGAAAGGGACCTAGCAATAGGGAAGCGCGTGATAACAGGAGCCTATGTACTTACTTACCAACCGGTTCCCGTTCGGCAAGTTTCACTTTGACGCAGTCTATCAGGCAATCTTCCAAGGACCGTGGGGGTGTGCCTTTCCGCCGCCGGGTTCAAAGAAGGGAAAGGCGGCAGGTTAGGTAGCTGTGTGATGGGCCACTATCCCGTACGGGTCGTGGAGCAGTAGCCCAGATCGGTGAGCAAGGTAAACCTGGGGCCGCCGTCTGGGGTGGTCGGGTCACTCATCTCCGGTATGGATGAATCAGTCGGTTATGAAATAACGTGGGAAGAGATAACCAAACTGCCCCTACGGGTGCAGCTTATTCCTCGTATCGGTCAAAACAGATATCGAAGTCATGATGGACTTCTATGAGCGTCTCTTACCGTATTTTCCTCCCAAAAATTTTGTAGAGTGTTAGCTCTAAGGAATTATAACTCAACATTATACGCAGCATCTGTGCGGCCGCGAGCCCACCACTAAAGAGAAAAGTGCGTAGAAAGCAAGCAAACTAACTTTGCCTGTTTTCTAGACCGAAGTACGGAGTGCGGACGAAGGGGAAAGATCATCCAAGTAGTGAGCAACTACTGGGATGGTCGCCCCCAAACAAAAAATGAACCATGAGAGACGGGTAGAGCATAAGCCTACGGAAGTTGTTTAAACACCGATGTAGCTCTTCAATTAGCTGCTTTTAGTATATACATATGATTGATTATAGATGATAGTTATTTTCCATGCAATAAAAGAAATTAGTAACTGAAAACCTTTTTCGCCAGGCCCCAGAACAACTTTTTTGTCTGACGGTTGGACGAAGTCCAAAATAAGAAAATGCAGAGCGCAAAGTGATCAACCGTTCCCTAATGCGCGGCGCTACGTGAAGTGATTTCATTCTTGTGTAAGGTTGATTTATGGGCTTTTTGGAGTATAGCCAAGTGGTAAGGCATCGGCCTTTGATGCCGAGAAACAAAGGTTCGAATCCTTTTACTCCAGGCCGCCCCCCCGTTTGACGGAAGCAGAAATAAATATTTTTGCTTTGGTTCAAGGCCCGTGGGGCATAAGGCCAGGCTGGCGCTCGGACCACGAGATCAAATTTTTTTTATTTCGGCTCTTTGCTACCACTCCAGGAAAGAGCTTGCGTCCTTTCTTAGCGTCTCTCATCCCATACGAGGTCTCCTTGGAATGCTTATAACCTAGTGTCGAACCCGCTATCCGCTTTATGTTGCAAGAGGGGAGTAATAAATCTATGTAATGCTGCTCTCTCCATATAAGATTGGACACCTTATCGCTATCAAAATTCTATAGCGGAATTTAGCCACGCATGCACAGAATTATAAAAAAACGGGCATGATTCCGCACCGACCGACCTATGCCCCTATGTCCTAGGGATATAATATACGATACAGCATCTTTGCGCGACCCACATAAATGGAAATATGCGCTGTATCTATTAGTTCTTATTCCGAGCAGGCTTTTTCTACATATGTGGTAAATATATATACCGGGTTCTTGGGTGAAACAAAATCCGTAATAAAATCATTCTCGCAATACCAGGTTATTCGTAGATTTCCTTATTCAGATACATTTTTTGGGTTTTTCCAACATAGCTGAATCCAAGGTATTAAGAAACAGAAATAACCAACCCCTGCAATGAATTTTTGATTCCAATCCAATCTGTAAAAGGTGAGCTTACGGAAAAGACTAAGCAAGCCTCCCAACGAAGCTATAATGAACCCTATCCGAATACAGAAAATGAAAGGGAGCTTAATTACTGTCGTATACCAGCCTGTTTCAAAACTTCCAGTTCCGATCAAAGCATATAGATCCGTAAAGAGATTGGTATGTATAGCCACTTTGGTAGTGCTCGTTTCTTGATTCGAAAGATAGAATCTTTTTTCCGGGAACATAGTCAACCAATGTGAAAAACTATTATGTTCGAGAACTGTGAAGCTCTTCTTTCGTAAAGAAGTGTGCGTAAATCTACCAGCCATTTCTGGCCTTCGGCCCTTCGGACCAAAGAAGTTTCCCGTTGGTAGAGAGCTAAAGCCTCTACCGTTGGGCGAGAGCTTCGCACCTCCGGTAGGCCGGGATTGCAACAGGGCAAGACGCGATCCATCATGCTCAAACACTAATGGGTTTTTCGGGGACGGTTTGTAAATGATTAAATTACCACAAATGGAGTGAAAAGTGGGCCCGTGTGATTGATCAATACCTCGCGAAGTGCTACGAACCTTACCTATATGTAGTTCGGAACCCAAAGGTGTTTTCCCTGTAGATTGTATCTTTTTTGCGTTGGGCAGAATTACACCCATAACAAAGATGCAAACTCCTCCATGTGAAATCTTCATATTAACGGGAGCTTTTCGAAAGTCGTGACCAACAGTCATCGGTCTACTCGGTAAGGCGCGAACAAGAAAACATCTACTCCAATTCAAGTTATTTCTTCTCAGTGACGATAAAATAAGCTCGCGTCTTCTCTGCTTGTGAAAAACAAAGAAAGGAAATTCGTGCCTCGCTAACCTATCGCGCCTATGATGAAACGATAAAAAGAGCGTGCGGAGGAGGAAGAAACGAAGCACACCGCAGAAAGATTCTAAATATGAAAAGTCTCCCATGGATTTGATAATAGTAAAATGAAGAAACAACGACAAGGCCCGCAGGGCCGCCCGGCGGCGGACACTGTCAGCCAGGGTCCCGGACTTTTCGGACACCACAAAACCAAGATACTGTCCGACAAGGGCCGGGGACTGTCTGCCAAGAAAGGGAGAAGGAGACTGACGAAAAAAGGAAAGAATTGGAAAGGCTTTTTCATCCAGAAAAGAGGGAATATATTGGATTTTTTTAGGTGAGCTTCTCTCAATTATGTTGGGTAACAGAACGGGTCTTGCTCTTATCGAAACTATCCTTTTTGCTCCGTCCAGAGAGCGCATGAACCCCCTGGAATGTATGAGAACTGAAACAAGTAATAAAGATGTAGAAATAGGTATTATAGTACCATTGAAAAAAGGAGCACCTGTGGAAACATCTCTACTTACCAACCATTGAAATAGTATGGGTGCTGCCGTGCCACAAGGCACAACCAGAGAAATAAGAGAAAAGGAAAAATTCTGTAGTTGGACCATCTGCTCTATTCGTTTTGATTATTTCGCTCCTCTGGATCAGAGAATACGGTCTATTCCCTCGTGTTCGCTCCTCGTTTTGGAGAATGCGTACAAAAAAAAATCTTTTTTGGGAAGGTCTCGACCAGCGAGGGAGGAGTGTATTTAATTGAAATGAAGTTGGCTCTTTCTGGCCCGATCCATCGCGAAGCGCTTGATCGGGCTAAAGTCACTTGCAAAAGGTAGCTTTTCTTATTTAGGCTTTCTACCCGCTCCGTATACAATGACTCTGTCGCGACCTTCTGCTGTGCCCTCCATGAGCTTTGCTAAACGATCGGATCGATACGAGTGCGCAAATAGAGTGCTTCGCGAATGCCACAAGATCTGGTTCACAGGTTTTGAGACCGTAGGATCTTGGTTTGATGATGGAACAGATAATGCACCAACTAGCTGGGTACTTGATTGCTGCTTCATTCTGAAAAAAGAAATAAAAGATATGCTGGTAATTATAGATAAAAAACACCATAAAAAGATTCCTCGTGTAGAATCTGTAGCAAAACTGTGAACGGAAGCTAGCAATCCAGAACGCACGGAAAAAGTCCCTGAAATACAACATAAAAAAGTAACCATATTGAGAAACAAGGTCCAATCATTCAATCTAGGTGAAATGACTGAATGGATACAAGCCGTAGCTAATACCCAAGGCATGAAAGAAGCATTTTCTACGGGATCCCAGAACCACCAGCCGCCCCAGCCTAATTCATGATAAGCCCACCAACTCCCTAGCAATATGCCTATCGTTAAAAAGCACCAACATGTCAAGATCCAAATTTGAATTTGTTTCCACACCACCGCATTCGCGCTGCGGCGGGTCCGACCAAAATGAAAATACATAGTATTTGTTTTACGAACGACACTCTTAGCCCGCCGCTCCCTATGGGCCAATGACCCGAAGGGCGGCACGCAGGGAGCGGTTCCCGTGTGTGGAAATCTACCAGCCATTTCTGGCCTTCGGCCCTTCGCTGGCTTTACCGGAAAAGGACCAAGAAACAAAAATAGATTCTTCAGACGCGGCCTGTTTATTATTCCAGATAGACATAAGCAAAAGCCAATAGCACTTGCGACGTATCCCGCATAAATGCAAGGAGGATGTATAGCTAATATAGGATCTTGTGAAACAGGATTTGATTCCGCAAGTGATTTGGTACGAACAAATGAAATTCGAACGAAAGGATTGGAACTTGCTAATAGAAAAATAGAAAAGAATAAAGCAATGCCTTTATAAATTTGCTGTTCATCCATGAGCGAAACTGCCCGCTGGTCGAGACCTTCGGACGAAAACAAAAAATAAATATTTTTTTTTTCTGCGCCCTTTGCTTGTTCCGATACATCGCTGGGTCGGGCCGGGTAACAGAAGAGGAATCCGTAAAAACTTAGGATCCAACACCATAATGACAGACTACCTTCATGATTAGACCAGGTTCCTGATATTTTATGAAACAAAGGCGCATTAGCATTTGAGTTGGTAAATACGTTGTAATTGGAAAAGTCGGGAGAGATATAGCAAAACAAAATACCAGAGAAGGACATAGTGAACGGGAAAAAATAGGGTGAAACAACCACGGGGCGCAGCTTGTTAGTTAACGCAACGAGAATACTCGGTACTAAAAAATAATGGCCCAATTCCGGTGACATAACATTATAAACTTTGCTTATAATTGGCAACAAAAAAATCTTTTTTTGCCGTACAGCCGGGTTCGTTACGGCATTCGGCATGCCGATTATGAGTCCCCCCCCCCCTAACCCCAATAACGGGAGACACGTCGCAAGCTAGCCTCTTGAAACTCTCACAGAATAGCTTCTATGAACCCCCCCCCCCCGGCCCCCGGCGGGGGGGGGGGGGGCCGCCGCCGCCGGGGGGCCGCCCAGCATAGAGCCGCCGTACGCGCCTTTTCTACGAATCAGCAAGAAGAATTGGCGAGCAGCTCTATCAGTTGCTTTTCCACGGATCATGGAAACTTTGTGCATGATTGACGTCATACATCATGGGCAGTATTTACCCATCAATACGAGACCTTAGGTATAGAAAAAACATATATATTTTTTTATACCTAAGGCCTACTTTAGCCAGCGGAGTCCATGTAACGAATAAAAAGAATTCTTTGGTTGGTTTTTCGCTGAATTTACCCCTGAGCTGCTACGGCCTGCTGGTCCTTAACCCTCGAACCGGCGCGCGCCCCCTTCGAATGGTTCAACCGAATCGGCCTACCGTACTACGTGCCTTGCGCGCGTTTTCTTCCCCATATCTTGGCGATGACAAACCGCCGCAGGGCGGCGGGGCACCGTCAGACGGGACCAGGGACTGTCCGACGGAGAGGAAGGAACTGACGGAAGAGAAAGAAAAATTGACAAGGCTCAAAGTCATTGGCTTTTTCGCTGGAAATGAGAAGATAGAATTATTTGACGTGTTTCCGAAATAAACAAAATCCCAGTTAAAAAGAAAAAGCTAGCAAAGATTGAAAAGATTGGAATGAGCATAGAAATATGTATTGAAGTACCAAATTGGCTAATGCTTGAAGGTTGATGCAATGTATTCCACCAGTTGACAGAAAACTTAATTATTGGTATATTGATTAGCCCTATACATATAGAAATAGAAGCAACATCCGCGGGAAACTCTTGAAAACGCAGTGCACCCAGGTAAATGAAAAACGAGATTGATGCAGGGGTTGAACGAGCATCCCATACCCGAAAGGTCCCCCACATAGGTTTTCCCCAAAAACCCCCGGTGACTGGGGTAAACAACGTAAACGAAGCACCTATTTTGGCACCGGTTTCGGAAAATAACTGAAAAAGGGGATGTTTTGTTAATGAGAATAACACACTGCTAATAGCCATTGCAATATGAATAAGTGAACTCATCCAAGCTGCAGGAACATGCACATAAATAATGCGATAATTTTCACCCTGTTGAGAATCGGATGGTGCTACCCAAATACTTGAATAAATAGCTATCGCTGTTAGAAACCGGCAAAATCCAATGAGAATTCGCGCGTAGCGGAAGGAGCAGCACATAAAAAGAAAGGGACGTAGTAATGGTACATACATAGTAATTTCCTAGCTTTTGTCAAACAGAAACGCGAAGCGGGAAAGCTAAAGTTTTTGAAACCTGCGCCGCGCGCCGTTCCAGCCGTTTAAACCCTTGGACCTCGGTTCTACAAGCCAAAGTTCGTAAAGCCCCTCGCGCTCTTACTGAAACGCTTATTCCACAAAAATAAAAAAAAAAGATAAGTATTTTACTTTTTATGAAGTGAAACTTGCCAGGCTTTTTCGATTCAAAAAAGATGATTTTTTCATGGAATAGAAAATGCTGTTTTTTCCTCACTTTATTCAAGGGTCGACCAAAGCGAGACATTCGACCAAAGGGAGAAGGAAAATTGGTGGAAATAATTCGAAATCATTTTGCTGGTAAAGTTCGAAAAGTGATTGAGACCAGAATGGGATAAAGAAATAGAAACGAAAGTGAATATCCCATTAATGAAATAACATGGAACCATTCTGTTTCAATAGAAGTACAAGAAACGATTAAGGGCAATAAAGTGGGTAAGGTTGCTAGATTTTGCAAGCTGTTCCAACCATTGGATGCGATTCCAAGAGCCAAACGGGGATGAATACCACACGTAAGAGTAAATATCTGGCTTCCTATAATAATGGTGAACCAATCCATTTTGGATTGATCAAATTGGTACGGAAGTTGTAACACAGGAAAACTACGGAAAACACCACTTATTTGCAGAACCCAGTGACCGTACGATTTAGAAAGTGAGATTTTTTGCAAACAATAACCGCTTAAATAATACAATTCGAGTGTACCGTCTTCGAAATCGTTTCGAAAAAAACGTTCAGGAAGAAAGGCAAACAGCGAACGAATCCGAATTAAACCTAAATGGAAATGACATAAGAAATCTTTAGAAAAGCCTATCATTAAGGGCATGGCTACGATATACAACAAAAATGGAGAAAAAGTCGTTATTAGTGTAGATGAATTGAGTAAAATATGTTGATAAAACAGTTTCGGAAAGATTTTAAAGGCACGTAGCGCGAACACCATCGGGAGAAGTTCCTTTTTTTTTGGTTTTTAGATCCAAATATATATTTTTTTTCGTTGATTTACGCCGCGAATAGAGTAAGGGGATACGGGGAAGCCCGTAAAATGCGTTGAGGCCAAAGGTGGATAACGTCTAGCCTTTTCCAGAGTCTCGGTCCCTTCTCTAACCCGCTTCATCGCCAAGGGGTCTAAACAGTAGAGATGCGTAGTCAGGTGTAGTCGCCGTGGAGACAGTAAGCAGTGAAAAGCTACGAAAAAAAAATATATATATATTTTTTTTACATTGTAATATTTCGGGCTTTGGCTCTCGACCAGAGCGAGAGGCGGCGGCACGTAGTGCTCGACCCGGCGGACCTTCGGCCCGTAGGGCTGCAACCTCCTATGGCGGAGTCTTTGCCAATCTACGGGATTGGCTGGGCTTACCCGTGGCTGCTAAAACGCTGGCCGGGGCACAGCATAGACAAGTTTTTATCGATTCGATAATCGAGCGGGACAAAGTCACAGCGTTTGATTCTTTCAAAGCCTTTTTACTTCAACCTTCGGCCCCTGCGATCTCTTCGAAAGAATGACTGTTTTCGTAATCAAATTACGGAATAAATATACAAACTTTATAGAATCATCATTCACTGGAACGGGATAAGTTATTAATTTATGTAATCTGTTTGGAATATTAGAATCCACCGAAGCTACAATAGGTATTTGTAATTGATTAGCTTCAAGTATAGCCATGGAATTTTGATTTGCATTCATTATTACTGAACAATCTGGAATATTGTGTGTCACGATTCCTTCAAAACATTTTTGCATCTTTCTAAAACGTGGAAAATAATCGAAAGGCGAAGATGTAGAAGCGTCTTTCGAATTGGGATGTGTAGATAAATCTTGAAAGTGTTTTTGTACTCTTCTCATATGTTTCCAATTGGTCAAAAACCCCCCAATCCATTTATGATTGATATAGCTCTGATTGGTTCTTTTCGCCATTCGTTGAATTATTCTATTATATTCCGGATTGGTATTGACCAATAATGAATGGCCTTTTGCACCAATGATAGATCCAATCAAATTACAAGCCCTTCGTAAACAAATAAGTGTTTTTTCTAAATCAATAATAGCCATTTCATTTCTAAATCCATATAAATATCCCTGAAAATCAGAAGTTGGTATCCGATGGCCCAGATATGCGTTTGTACTCAGTAATTTCTGAATAACCAACAAATTAGAATTGCACATAGTTCCTTTTTTCTTTTCGTTTAGATAGCTCAGGTGGTTAGAGCAAAGGACTGAAAATCCTTGTGTCAGTGGTTCGAATCCACTTCTAAACACAATAAGGGTCGGGTGGGACGGCTGCCGCGGCCCCCGACCCTCCATCCGGGGGGGCGGCGGGCCTCGGGGGGGCGGGCAAATGGCGGCCCGAGGGATCCGACGGGGGGGGGCGGCGGAGCCGCCGCCCCGTATAAGTAATCAATCTCGAACGCGTTCAACCCTATGCCTGTAATAAGCGCCCGAACCTCGGATACTTCATTCCCTCGCTCCCGGTATATGAGGTTGTTTACAAAACGCTTCCCAGAAATAGGCTTTAATGAGCCGCCATTCCTCAGACATTAACGCTCATATGCTGGGAAGGCGTCTGCTGGGGGCCATGCGGACTTCTACATACCACATGGATAAAGAAAGGATTAACCCCCGCCGCCTGTCCCTGAGCTATTTCAGGAGCCATTGATTGAAGGGCATGTAAGTTCGAAAAACCGAAGTATGCGATCAGCTCCTGCCGGCGGATTCGGTCAGTCATAAAATTGGGTATTTCCAACCCCCTTACCAGTAGTTCAACGAAAATACCGGGGAACCGAGACCCGTCTTTCTGAGGCCTTGATCGAGTTTACCAACTCGGCGGACAGAAAAGATAGCTTTGGCCAGCTTTATAGTTCGATAATTCCGCCGCCGTCCGAACCAGGCGGGAAGGCTGTAAATTCGTGGGAGTTCATTCCTACGTCACATCTAATTCCCAAAGTAAGGAGGCCATAAGATTAAGGTATCGGCTGTTAAAGAGGAAGTATGGGAGCCTGGCGGCGGCTCCCGTGTATTTATTCGTAGGCTTGGGCTTACTGGCCCCAAGGGCCTGGAGCATAACTAATAAAGGATAAGGCAGGCGAGTACGAAATGGAAGAATTGACCGGCGGGTCCGGAGTTTTTTTGAAATTGTACTCGGTGCTTTGTGTTTGCTTTTTGGGAAGAAGTGACAAATTCGAACGATCACTTTTGGCTCAATCGTACATTTCAGCGATCAAATGGTACATTTTTGCAATAAGAAATGGCAAAGGAAGAAGCCAACGACCTCCCGGGTGAACGATTTCTCGCAAAAATGTACTATTTCTCGTGTACCTTAGTGTCGCAAGAGGTGAACCATTTTCCTGATCCTTCTCCCCCGCCACCTCCGGGAACCGCGCGGATACACCAGCATAAACTGACATAATTTTTAAACCTCTTCTCATCACAAAAATCATGAAGGGGGTCAGGTTCCTATCATAGGAAATCGTAATGATCATAAAAATTGGAGAAGAATGATCACGATGATCATAATTAAATTATGATCATCGTGATTATGATTATCAACACGAGGATTAAGATTCATATATATATACGGATATATCCTTTCAATATCCTCGATCATCAAGTTAATTATGACGATCGGGGATCATCATAATTAACCCCGTGTTGATTTCTCTATCATTCAGATAATTACCTTATTTGGATTATTGATTCCACCGGATAGTAATAATAATAATGTTGATGTCTATCAATCGACTCGATCCTTACTTCATTCGGATCATTCATATATGTATATGATTCGATCATATACATATTTTCTATATGATGCAATTCCCCATTTCCATCCAAATCACCGGATTGAAATGAAAGATTCACAAAGAGAGGCTTGTATCTCATTGTTCTCAGTCCCCCCCCCCGGCTGCCGTCCGACGCGCCCGCGATCCGACCCACTTTTATGTATTTATTTCCCGTTCTTTATCCGTTATGTTCGGATGATAAATAATAAATCTTCCTGTTCCTATTCCCTATTTCCTTTCCGGGTACACTGCTTCTAGCTTCAACCGTTGAGGATAGGTTATAGGCCAACCTTCCTCCCTATTCGCCGTCTAAACTGTCACGGCAGGGCCTATTCCTTCATATACTTCATTACCCATATTTTTCTATTTCTCACTGAAAAAATATATATATATATTTCTTTGCCGCTGGCTGCTTGTTGTTCGCACCGTCTACGTTGCATATGGTGGGTAAGCCTAAAGATTGGTCGAGATCTTCGTACTTAGTAGATAATGGGTTATTTACAGAAACAATAGAATCGTGAAGTAGGCTAAGGACGGATTCGAACCATCTTTATAGGATTTGCAATCCAATACATTACCCTTATGTTACTTAGCCATTCCTTATACTTTTCGAACCGGAATAGGAAAGAATATGAAAAACGAGGCGTCAGCCAAAAACGCTTTGTCACAACCATTAATACGACTCAATCTTACCAACGGACTTTTTTTGTGACATCATCCTTTAATACCACCCCGATAAGAATACAGCAACCTATTCAACTACCGATTGGTATTTGATAGCCATCTATCCCCTTTTACTTAGTTCAACCCTGTGGAAAAAGCTAAATTTTGTCATATGTGATGGCCGTTGCTACCTACTTCGTTTTATTGAAGCTGTTGTCGATTCGGAATCCCGGATTCCATAGTTTTTATTGTATCGAACACTACCGGATGCAATATATGTTCAATAAAATCATTTTAATATTACGTAAAGAATAAAAAGAAACTGCGTAGCACCTCTCCCTAGAGTCCCGTGCCATTCAGGTCCCTCTCCCGTAAAGCCAAAGAAGTTTCCTTCGGAATGGGCACGTAGTGCGCGGGGATCGGTAGGAGGAAGGGTCGGAGGACCTTAGGGAGGAGAGGGCTTGTGGATTGATTGAAGGCATGTAGTGCTCGACCCGAACCCTTTACGTAATCTTCGCCGCACCCCATGCGGAAACATCGATTTCCACAACATCACGGAACAGGTACGCGATACCTCTGGTTTTATCTCGCGAATACCAGGGATTTCCGAGATATAGCCAGTCAAATAGCCCCACTCATGGTACGTACAACTCCTTCTATGGTTCCGTATAAGTATAACAAGACCGATCGTTCTCTCGGGCTTACTTGGTTATCCCTTCGGTCACGTCATTTATTCCCGTGATTCAGAAGAGAAGAAGTTGACCGACGGCAAGGTTAGATTTCCAGCTCTTGAATTGATTAGGTCTTCAGTCACGGCATGTCTTTTCAAATTCAAAAAGCATGCGGGCACTCTCTTCAGGTCTAGAGAAAAAGTGAAAATTCACTTTGCTTCGGGAGCTTACGACTCTTTTATTAAGTCCGTATGACAACGGAGTGCATCAGCCTTTACATTTCTGTTTATATTTACGAATTCGAGGAGGAAAGTAAGGTCCTCCTCCGTTTATTACGAGCCGGTGCTAAGCTATGAATGAAGCGCATAGAGCCTACCAAATACTATCTGGTAGAAAATAATTAATTACCTCCACCCATGCTCTTCCTAATCCACAGAAATCTTGAGTATTTCGTGCCTTAGGCATGGTCCTCCGCCCAAAGGTTATCGCTTATTATATATGGTATTATACATATTATGTATCTTCCCCGCCCCCTCGGGCCATCCATAAGGGTTCGGGTTGATTTGAGTATATCGGGTTGTTCTTAGTTTGGCTGCATTTTGATTGATCAGCCATGAATGGTCATTGTTTTGACAAAAACAAAAGTAAACGGTTATGCTAGAAGGTGCAAAATTAATTGGAGCAGGAGCAGCGACCATTGCTTTAGCGGGAGCTGCTGCAGGTATTGGAAACGTTTCTAGTGTGCGCCTCGCCGGAGCGCGTTTGGATCAGCGAGGGTTAACAGATTATCGCACGGCCTTAGCCCTAACCTGTAGCGGGAACAGACCGCGGGGAACCATAGCATGGGTTTCGGCCGAGTTACGTCGCACGGTGTTCACGAGTGCTTCAGAGTCAAGCGTTACTCCCTCCAACGAAGGAGGCCCGGAAGGCACTAAGGGCCAACTAAACCCTTCGTGCAAACAACCCCACGGGGGAAACTGCAGGAAGCAGGAAAAGTCGCTCACTAACCTAAACGACGAGCAAACAACCAAACGTGAAAGCAAGGGATCACCCCAATGGACCCCGAAAAGGTTAGCACCTAGGTGCCAAACGGTGGGGGACCAGGGTATATCAAAAAATGTAATGGGTGACAGATCAGTCATAAGTACTCCGAGGGATACACTGGGCAAAGCAAGTCGCGTATACGACGATGCCCGTAATGTGAAAGACTCCGAGGGAAGGACTGTAGATGGTAATGCGCCACCACAGGAAGGCGCGGAAAAAACTTTTTTTTGTCGAACAGCCCGCAGGCACGTGGTGCGAAGACAAAAGAAGAGGGTCGACCAACGGGAGAGAGCAGGAAATGGAGGACTGAGAAAAGCTAAAATCTTTTTTCTTGGGGGTGTAGCGGAACCGGCGGAAGCAACTACTAAAACCAAGGCCAATGGAAGTGAGTCTAGACCAGTGACGCCTACCGCGCTCGGTCACGTCTTCTATGGAGACATTTACAATATAGACAACCTTAGGGCTGGCTACCAAGGGCTAAAAGGAAATGTAGCCCCGGGAATCGACGGTAGAACCAAAGCGGACATGACCGACGAAGCCCTCGAAAAACTATCCAAAGAGTTGGGAAGGCAGGCATATGCCCCAAAACCGGCCAAACGGATAATGATTCCTAAACCAGATGGCGGTAGTAGGCCCCTTTCTATTGCTTCGACGGTTGACAAGGTTGTGCAATCCACTTTGAAAGGACTGGCGGAACCGCACTTTGAGTCGCTTTTTAGAGACTCAAGCCACGGGTTCCGCCCTGGGGGGAGAAGCTGTCATAAAGCCCTACGAGACCTCCGTTACTCGTGGACGGCACCGACTTGGCTTATACAAATTGATATTAAGAAAGACTTTGACAAGATTCATCACGACCTGCTTATTAAGGAAATGAAATCAGTACCGCGATCTAAAGCACTACAGGATCTTATGCGAAAGCTACTTAACGCGGGATACATAGATGTATATAACCTTACGGATCGAACGCGATACAACACAGAGGGCGTTCCGCAGGGCTCTATAATATCCCCGCTTCGTGCCAATATCTTCCTACATAAGTTGGATTGCTACGTCGAAGACATACTCATACCCAAATACAATGTAGGGAATATGCGCCGCCCCGCGTCGGCAGAATATAGGAAGCTTAATATCCATTCAAAAGACAAAACCTTCTTCAAGTACTATACAGAATTGGGGGAGGCCATCAGAAACATCAAAAACCTAGAGTGGGTGAACCGCGAGCAACAAAAAAAATATATTTTAGTGAAAAAAAAAGATTTTTTCGAAAATTTCTTTTTCTTCCGAAACCCTAAAGGCCCTTTGGGCCGAAAGACGCTTCCAGAAATGGCTGAGAAGGAAGGATTAAAAACACTTAAGTACCTACGGTACGCGGATAACATAATTTCAGGTGTTATAGGCACCAAACAAGATGCCCTAGATATTATAAAAGCCGTACAAAACTTCCTGCAGGAAGAACTGGAGTTGGACATAAACGAACAGAAAAGTGAAATCTTACACGCAAAATCCGGGATGGCCAAATACTTAGGCGCATTAGTAATATATTACGGCACCCGAAGTGTGAAAATCTCAAGCACTGACGAGGTATCCGATGCAAACCAAGTAAGACTCCGCCGATCTCGTCCACAACTAATAGCTCCCATAAAGGACTTAATAACTGAAGCCTTGGAACTTGGATACGCGGGAAAAAACGCCAAGGGCTTAGCTCGAGCAACCTCCAATCCACGATTGGCTTCCTCAGGGGACAAACACATCGTTACCCACTTCTCATCGGTGATACGCGGCATTGTTAACTACTATTCATTTGTGAACAAGCGCTCTTCCCTGTGGAAAGTTGTGTCCATCTATAAAAAGTCCCGCGCGCTAACCTTGGCCAGAAAACACGGCTTACGGTCAGCCAAGGCTGCTTTACTCAAGTTTGGCCCGAACCCGCGGATCACAGAAAAAGGCAAGGAGGTTGCGTCACTATACTACCCCACCTCTCTAAAAACTACAGGAAAGTTCCACGTCACTAGGTTCAGTCAGGTTACTATACTCGAGGAACCATATTATGGAGTCAGGTGACTATAAGAAGGAAGCTCGTGATGGAGTGGCGGAGCGGGCTCACAACGAAAGGCTATATCCCGGCGGCGGCCTCCGGCGATCAAAAATCTGTTTAAGCCCGGTCGAGTGTCTCGCTCTGGTCGACCTTCTCTCTCTGGTCTTCGCGCCTCCCCCCCCTTTTCCCTCTAGCACTCGTGCATGGAAATCTACGAGCCATTTCCAGTCTGCGAACCCTTCCTCATCAGCCATTTCGGCTAGTGAAAAATTCTTCTGATCAGCGCTTGGGACTCAAAATATCCCGGTCTCGGCGCTCTTGCTGGGGCAACCATAGCCAAATCGAGAAAGCGGATCACGCTATGCCTACAATGACTAAGTTACGAGGTAGGGGGGGGGGGCACAGTAGTCGCGCGTCCCGGTCTGAGGGGGGGGCTAGTAGCGCTTATGCATACGGCCAAGCCACAGAAGCTGGAGAAATCGCCATGGACGAGCCACATGCAGGGAAACTCGCACGTGTGGTTCTGACCGGGGGGGGGAGGAAGAACCCTATCGGTATTCTTTGATTCATTCCGTTGCGCGAAATCCATCATTGGCTAAGCAATCATTTGGTTATGCTATTTCAGGTTTTGCTCCAACTGAAGCTATTGCTTTGTTTGCCTTAATGATGGCATCTTCAATACTATTCGTCTTTCAATGTGCTGCAAATATTTATTCCTCGTTTCTTTTCGATTCTCTAAAACGAGCACCTCAGGGCTCGAACGTTTTGTACGTCCGAGCCCTTCCCTCGCCGCACGCGCGTGAAAGGGCTCAATAAAAAAAAAGCAAGTTTGACCTTTGCATCCGCTTAGACAGTAGAGCCCCGAAGGAAAAGATATTGTTCTTAGGCTTCAGTCAGCTCGCGGCACCTCTGCTTTGGCTCTCTACCCGTAAGGGGAGAGGTCGGGGAGCGGGAAACGTAAAAGGAAATGAATTTTTTTTCTTTTTCTGCTTACTCTTCCAGGGTCCAAAAGATACTTATTTGGCTTATAGAACCCCTCGTAAAGCCTAATAAGGAAATCTACAAGCCATTTCCAAAGGCCGGAAATGGCTTGTAGATTTCCGCGGACTCCTCCTTCGCCTTGACGAAAGGAGGCACGTAGTGCGAAGACCCGAGGGATAGGTGCATAGCACTCGACCAGACGATTGGAGGGGGGGACCTCTTTTTCGTTTGGTTCTCTATTCTACATAGCTTCCGAAGCGGGTGGGCTTAATTTGCTATGTAAGTGAGCATGGCGAATCCAGGGCTTATAGTTTAATTGGTTCGAACGCACCGCTCATAACGGTGATATTGTAGGTTCGAGTCCTACTAAGCCCATATTCCATAAGACCAAAGTAATGAACGTTGGGCTGAAAGACGTTACAAGGATGCGTATAACGTTTCGCGCTGGATTTACATAGTAGTCCATTACTAACCACCCGCGGCGGCTTGGCAGCTGGGTGTGTTGAAGGTTATTCCGCCGAACTTTGCTACAATATTGTTTCTAGGAGAAGCGAATGAAGGCCGTAGGGAGGGGTAAACAATCTCCTGAAAAGAAAGGGGGAAAGAAACTGACAAGAAGGAAAAACCGATAAAAAAATGAAGAAACTGACAGGACACGAGCCGAAATGGCTGAAGAAGAACTGCATTACGGAGAACCAGCCGGCGAAGTGCGCGGAAATCCACAAGCCATTTCTGGTCTTTGGCCCCCCATTCGGCGGACCCTAAGCGCAAATTGACCACTCTTTCGATTGGTAAAGCGGTCAAGAGATAGCTGTGACCAAATATCCGGTGGCTCTCTCCACTTCGTTCTCCCGCTCATCCGGGTTTTTCTGTTTCACAGTTCCAAGATGCGGAAAGGAAAAAATATATCTATTGTTTTATTCCTCGCTATGCGGTGGATGAATCGCTATACGCTCTGTTCATGGCTCGCATTTCAGGTCGGAGTTGTTTCCCACGAATTTGTTGTCCAATTAAGGAATTGAAATTGTCACAATCAAAAATCTCCGGGTGTATAGCTCAGTTGGTAGAGCAATAGGCTTTTAACTTAAAGGTCGCAGGTTCGAGTCCTGCTATACCCAAACTTTGGATTTAGTAGTTTCGGCAATTCGTATACGCGTCCAAATATCACCTTAGTGTCGGGAATCATATATTACGAGCCATTGCGCTAAGCCTAATAGGCTCAGGTGTTGAAAATTATATATATATATATATATATATATAAAATGGAAAAATGACCAACGCCCGGCTCAGAGAAGGAAAAATGTATTCTCTTCTACCCATCCCTGTTTAGCCATACGAGCATAACTGAGTCGAGCAAAGCATGCAATTACTTTGTAGTGGCATTGTAAAAATTTTTTTACGATCGTAACTTCGTGATTCAACTTGCATTAGCTGAACGTTAGGGCGCAGCTAACCCTTCGTGGATGGCTGCTGGGGGCGGCGGCACCCGAAAACAGCGTTACCTGAAAAGAATATCATTATAGGCTCCGGCCGCGGCGGGCCCGTCAGACATAAAAAGTTATCGGCCCTGCGGGCAGATACTGTAAAGTTTCTAGGTCCGGGGAGGTACTCTACGAAATATTTTATTTCTTTGTTTGACATTTTCTGCCCATAGGTCCGACGCTTCTATCAATGGCTCATAAAGAAGGCGCGTAGCGGAAAAAATCTATATTTTTCTACCCCTCTCCCATATCGTCGGGTCGAGCACTATGTGGCTAAAATATCTTTTCTTAACTCCGCCTTTACCTCCTGTATTTCCTTCTCATCTGAGGCCTAGTGATTGCATAACTTCGGGGGTTGGCGGATATGATGGAATTGGTAGACATGCCAGGTTTAGGTTCTGGTGACCACAATGTTCGTGGGGGTTCGAGTCCCTCTATCCGTACGAGTTGGAGGTTCAATTGGTTTTTGCTCCGCGGGAAATATTTTGGGTAAATCAGTTTTTTCGTTCGACAGGGAAGAGGGCGGCCTGTCTGACAGTTTCCCGGCGGGGGCCCTGTCAGACAGTCGCGGGCCCTTGTCAGACAGTATTTCGGTTCCGTGGTGTCCGACAAGACAAAGTCCGGGGCGATCAGACAAAAAAGTCCGGGGCCTCTCCCTTTTGTCTCCGCATTGCGTGCCTGCGGGCAGATACTTTGAAGTTTCTGCGCCCTTTTTTCGTGAAGCAGTCTCGGACCCTTTGGGCCCGGGGGGCCGAAGGCCAGAAATGGCTTGACGAGTTCCGTCCACGAACACCAGAGGGAGAGGCGGCTCCTCCTCGACCCTATAGGTCGAGTGCCCGAGGGGGGGGGGGGGCCGGGGGGCCGCCATAGGTTTCGGGAAAACGCATTGAAGAGAATGCAGTTGATTCGTTAACATACCCACGGATGGAGAGGGATTCGAACCCCCGGTATTCTCGATACTTCGGTTTTCAAGACCGACTCTTTCAACCGCTCAGACATCCATCCCTTTCGTAATCAGCTCTTGAGCTCGAAGCAAACAATAAGAAACCTAATATTCAATTACTATGTGGATTAAGGTTCAGAGAATACACGATAATTTTTGTTTTGTTTGGCTGGGCTCGTAGGGCTCGACCCGAACTCGAAGGGCCCGCCCAAAGCACGGAGTACGCGACCCGAGCGGGGGGGGGGGGGCCGCCGTCCGAAGGCTAGAAATGGCTTGACGATTTCCGCGCACGAGCACCAGAGGGATAGAGCTTGGCGGGAACTTCTACGTTCGAGCCAGAGTCGGAGTAGCCCTGGCTATTCCGTACTCCGCGGGGCTTCGCGTAAGCACTGGGCATAACCGTTCAAAATCCACAAGAGCTGCTGTCGACGGCGGAAGATGAGAGAAATCTATAGATTTTGTGTGCCCTCTACCCAAAACAGTGCGGACGCGCCAGCAGCCCGGAGCTTTCTCTCCATTAGCATGGGGGTGTAGCCGATCGAGGGGCGAGAATAAGGTAGTCAGTGAAAATAGCTCTACTTTATCTCAGTAGCTAGACTTGTCCCTCAGCCTCTCGCATAACAGCTTCATGCTCCGTGCTTTGCTTACTCCGCGGGCTTGCCCCCCCCCTCATTCAAGCTTCGCCCTACAGGCCATAGAAGCATGCCGCCGCAGGAAATAAAAATCTTTTTTTCGCCCATACAGTAAGTATACGATATGCTACTCGTTCAGCTAGCTCTCAGTCCCTATTCACTGTGTTTAACAAGCTTCACAATAACCACCTCCCTCATTTCGCGAATCAAGCAGGTGTTGATCATGAATCATCGGAACTCGTGATGGTAAAATTCTATTTTTTTTTGATCTCTTTTTTCTCTCGATGCGGATATAGATTAAAGGTGAATTATCTGCCTTCCAAGCAGAGGATATGGGTTCGATTCCCGTTATCCGCAATGGCTAAAAAAAACGAATTAAACTTCATATGTTTGCATCAAGATTTAAAGTTTGTCGCCAAATTTTGGAAAATGTTTGGCAGACCAAAAAACTTACTCTAAAACAAGAATTACTTATTTCAGAGCTTCGAAAAAACGAAAAAAATAAAAAACAATCTGACTTTTCCGTACAATTACGAACTATGAAAAAGTTGTCCCTTTTTTATGGAAATTTACCAATAAGAAAGATGCAAAGGGCTAAAACACGCACTTATATAGATAAAAAAAACAGTTTGCTATTCAATATAGAAAAAAGATTGGACGTTACTCCGGTTCGTCTTAATCATTGTTCAACTATGTTTCAGGCGAGGCAACCAATAAGTCATCAAAATATTTGTGTCAATTATAAAAGGGTCAATATTCCTGGGTTTCAAGTATCCAACGGTGATCCTATATCTATTCGAGAAAATTCTTCAGCTTTTTTCGAATCAAACATAAGACGAAATTTACGAACTAACCGAATAGGGAGAATGAAACCTAATCATTTAGAAGTGGATTATAAAACACTAAAAGCTGCGGTATTATACGAACCCCAACAAATACGATTTCCTTATAAAATAGATCTGGACCTTCTTGCTTGATTAAAAGGAACGAAAAATGAATCTTTTTTTTGCCTCGTCAATTTTTTCGTCCTGCCAGTTCTTTCCTCTTTCTCCCCCTGACAATCCCCCTGGGGGCCGCCGCCTCGTCGGCTCCTACCGTAGCCTTGTACAGCTCAGGGAATGTCACTGAGGTGAGGCTAGATGCTGTGGGCGAAAACCAGATGAATTATCGGCTTGACGATCCGAGATGGGTGGTGGAATAATGCGTTATGACGAAAGAGTCGGAAATGTGTGATAGTGAAAAAAGAATTTTCTGTTTTATCCGGAGGGTCCAAGGGATACTGATACTTTTTTGGTTTTACGGAGGGAGGGTGGGTAATAGATCCGATATGGCTTTTCCGCACGCGCCAGCCGATACGGCCGGAAATGGCTCGTAGATTCACGCGCACGGAGACTACGATCCCCCCATGAAAAATTCCAACGCGTCTATTTATTCTAAATAATGAGAAGTAACTACTAAATATTTATTAGTAGTGACACTCTATGGTTTCTTTATTATATACGTATCTTCTATTATTAAGCCTTCTCCATATATGCTTCTCCATATATGCTTTTGTATATTACTATTATTATTACTATTACTCCATGAAATAATTGATTTACCACATCCGAGTTGTAAAGGCACCTCCTTCGGTGCCTTCCCCGCCGCGGGCCCTTTACTATATATGTCTATTATTAGGGCGGCGCCGCCCCGGGTTATGCGCTCGCGGCTGCTGTATGCTCGCAGCTTACAGCCAACCGCTCACTGGAACTGCGAACAGGATACGGCATAGCTCACATGAAGAAATCATCTGTATACACTTGCGAATAAAATTCAGGATTCAGATGCAGGCTGCTGGGGCCCCACAGGTTTTGAGAAATATATCTATGAATCAAACCTTTCGGATTATACTCCGCCGGGTTATCAACCTAAATTCATGTATTCGACGAATCTGAAGTCTTCTTCAAAAACCTTCCTTCATTTTTAAAGATTTAGCTGAGGAGATTGTAACCAACGCATATTGTTATAGTATTGATAGGGTTAAAGATTTTAGTAGGCAATTTGAGGAGGCCTGTGATAAGCCAACAGATTACGGTAAAGTAACTTGGGAGGATAACGAAGCCGATTGGTGCAACGATAGACCCACGAGAAATATATTAGAAGTTTCCGGGAGTCTCGATTCAGAATATGTTCGAAATGATTCCAATAGTGAACTTTCAGGTATGGTAAGTATTTCGTAGGTGTTTGACACACCCCGGGAGAATAATGTGTCCAGGGATTGAATGCTAGAGATAGGAGGGGGGTCAAAGATAGGAGGAGTTTGAATTCTATGTCCGGTAATGAGGTATTGTCTTACCAACTATTGATAGTGAGCATTGATCCGGGAGTGAATTCAAATCATATTATTTCGACTGAAGGTGATCGGATTAATTCTACTTCTCTAACAGGTTGTATTTCAAGTATTTCGCAAAGTCTGACGGGAGTTCCACCTCCTGGGCCAGACTAGCCTACCGCATTTATCTAATATCTCATTCCACTCCAGCCGAAATGCAAACATTTCGAGACTTTAATAAGATAAAGAAAAAAGTCAATTCGTGTCCGCCGGGTTCATCCGTTGCAATGAGAGGTCGTACGGAGGTTAATATTGGGTTTGAAGGGGAGGGGGGGGGTCACGTGGTAAAGCTTACAAACCCTTGTATCGCTAGTTTAGGAACGGGGTTTATTGGAGGAGTTTTAGGTTTCATTTCGAGCAGGATTTCAATTCATAGGGGTTTAGTCGTGTCGGCTATGGTCGACGGATTCCGACGTTATCTTTGGATGAGGTTTTGACCGTTGCCGAGGGGCCTTTAATGAATCTTCATAAAAAGTACGTTTTGGATTTCGGTCGACGAGACACTCCCCCTGGGGGAGAGGGCTTCAGCTCTCTCCCCCAGGGAGAGTGTCTAGTTACTTAGAAGAGGAAAGCGGTAGTACTTCCAAGTCATATTCCTGGAAACCCCGGGGACAATTGCACCTGTCTAGAGGTCAAATCTCAGCCATGGCGGGTCTGCAGGAACCTGAACCTGCCGAGACCGTTGATATAAGTAAATTAGTTGATTGGTTTCGAAGTAAGGTAATGTGTTCAAGTTGTAAAACTTTAAATGTAACAAAAATTTCGACAAGTTTCATTTCCGTCTAAGTATCCTTTCGGGAATCTCGGGTTGTATAAGTACATTCCAACTCGGTACGAATTTAAGCGTCGAATTGATAAGATTAAATCGACGGGAAATAGTTTAAATGGTGTGGATTATTCGCTGAGTAATGGGAGAACGTCTTCAATATGAAAACTTCTATCAATAGATCCGTTAAAACATAGCCGTTCGAGATTCATAATTTCGAATCGATTGCAGATTCTGATAAATATGTTTATGACTTTGGTAGTAGTTCAAGAATCGGGCGGTCACGGAAGATAAATTTTGTTGGGGGGGGTTCAGTGAAATGGATACAAACTTTATCAGAAATAGGAGTCGTCAAACAATCGAATACAAGTTTATATTTTTAACTATTAAAGAGTTCTGAGATAGTAAACGTTCTTAGAACGCTTGATCCTGATTTCAAGGGTTTGGCTCTAGTTTTTGATGAAAAGGTTATGCCAACTTCACTTGACACCCAATTGTTATGTGTTCAAGGATACCCACGGGGGATTGGGTACAAGTTCATGGAGATACGTTAGACAATGTGATGAGGAAACGAAGTTTGATGAATAATCATGTATAAGGATGAGTTATCATATATAAAGGATGGAACACGGAAAAGGGGTTGGGTTTGCGTACAAAAAATTCTTCCATTGGATACACCGAAAGTTACTTATGGAAAGGGTGAAAAAGCATCTACTTTTTTATTTACGGTAAAACGGATTGCCATAAAATTGTTTAATTCGTGAGTCAGGCATTCGAAATATCATTAGACCCGAATTTGGTACAAAGACGTTAGTCTCGTAGAGATAAAGACTTGTGTAGTAATTCCACGTAGGGTACCGTACGAAAACTTTGTATGGTCATATCCAGAGAGCTTTCTCAAGCTTATTCTGCACTTGGTACAATTATTTATTTGGATAGTTCTTACGCAGAATTATGCCGTAATGTCAAGGTTTGGCTAGGCTTCACTGGTTCTGTGAGGTAAGTCAGCTATACAAGCGTGAAGAACTTTCGTCATTTAAGGGAGGTATATTATGCCTCTCACTTGTAGTCGTTACCGACCCCAGGGCCGCCGTCAGGGTCCATGAGTGCTAGCTTTTCCTGCAACGGTCATTGAATAAGTAGGTTGAACGTTTTCTCCAATTAAAACACGTGCTAACCAGAGCGTAGGGAATGTTGGATTTCTTCCTTCGCAAGCTCATAATCTGGTAACCACGGGGAACCCGTGGGTGGTTGGATTGTCTCCCCTTTATATATACATCTTTATTTTATTCCCGTTACCATAGAAACGAAAAAACAATCAAATTTTTTCGTTTTGGGGCTGAAAACCGAGGATGAAGCATCATATGAAATGTATGGAAATATTTGTGCAAGGGCCCAGGGGGGGCCCTTATTTCTTAGTATGATGTCTAATCGGTTGGTGATACGCAAGATGATTCATATTGTAAGTTTGTATAGGTTCAAATCCTATTCATGCGTGAATTGAACAATCATACTCAAAAGAAAGAGTTTGATCCTGGCTCAGAATGAACGCTAGCGATATGCTTAACACATGCAAGTCGAACGTTGCTTTCGTTGTTACGTGTTGAAGGTCGCATTCGGAGGAGAAAACCTTTTTTTCTTAGCTGGGCTGCTCAACCCTTAGTCAGTTGAGCCTGCGGCCTCCGATCAACCGTGAGAACCGTTGAAAACAAAGTGGCGAACGGGCGAGTAATATGTGGGAATCTGCCAAACAGTTTGGGCCAAATCCCGAATAAACGAAAGCTAAAAGGCGCTGTTTGATGAGCCCACAAAGCATCAGGTAGTTGGTTAGGTAAAGGCTGACCAAGCCAACGACGCTTAGCGGGTCTGTTAGGACGATCCGCCGCACTGGGACTGAGACACGGCCCAGACTCCCACGGGAGGCTGCAGTGGGGAATCTTGGACAATGGGCGGGAGCCTGATCCAGCAATATGGCGTGAGTGAAGAAGGGCAATGCAGCTTGTAAAGCTCTTTCGTCGAGTATGCGATTGTGACAAGACTCGAAGAAGAAGCCCCGGCTAACTCCGTGCCAGCAGCCGCGGTAAGACGGGGGGGGCAAGTGTTATTCGGAATGACTAGGCGTAAAGGGCACGTAGGCGGTGAATCCAGTTGGAAGTGAAAGTCGCCAGCTCAACTGGCGGAATGCTTCCGAAACCAATTTACTAGAGTAAGGCATAGGGGAAAGCGGAATTTCGTGTGTAGCGATAAAATGCAAAAATATACGAAGGAACGCCAAAAGCGAAGGCAGCTTTCTGGTTCTTTAACCGACGCTAAAGTGCGAAAGCATGGGGAGCAAACAGGATTAGATACCCTGGTAGTCCATGCTGTAAACGATGAGTGTTCGTTCTTGGTCTACTGATATCGCACTCTTTCGGTCCGACTTAAGCTCGGCTCGATGCTTAAATTACTGCAAAGGTAGTGTGACTCGATTGTTTCCTTCAAGTTCGAACAATCGTGGAAAATATGTGATGATCAGGGGCTGAGCTAACGCGTTAAACACTCCGCCTGGGGAGTACGGTCGCAAGGCTGAAACTCAAAGGAATTGACGGGGGCCTGCACAAGCGGTGGAGCATGTGGTTTAATTCGATTCAACGCGCAAAACCTTACCAGCCCTTGACATATGAATAAGTGTGCTTGTCCTTAACGGGATGGTACGGAAATTCATACAGGTGTTGCATGGCTGTCGTCAGCTCGTGTCTTGAGACGTTGGGTTAAGTCCTATAACGAGCGCAACCCTCGTTTTGTGTTGCTAAGACATGCTCTGGTTCAATCCTTGACCACTGGAGACTGACGAAGACTACGCCGTGAAAATGGAGGATACCAACGAGCTGAGTTTTTGCAAACGCCGCGTGGCTCATTCCGAAAAGAATATGACCATACAAAGTTTTAATACGGTACCCTCCGACGAACGAAGCTCTCGGAGCATTGTACACTTCACACTGAGGAACTCAGTCTTAGTCAAAATGATTGACACTCCAAGCCATGTGCTGCACTCACAAAAAACTGCCAGTGATATACTGGAGGAAGGTGGGGATGACGTCAAGTCCGCATGGCCCTTATGGGCTGGGCTACACACGTGCTACAATGGCAATTACAATTGGAAGCAATGCTGTAAGGCGGAGCGAATCCAGAAAGATTGCCTAAGTTCGGATTGTTCCCTGCAACTCGAGAACATGAAGTCGGAATCGCTAGTAATCGCGGATCAGCATGCCGCGGTGAATAAGTACTCGGGCCCTGTACAAACTGCCCGTCAAACCATGGGAATTGGTTTCGCCCGAAGCAGCCGACCAAAGATCACCCATTACTCGGGGTGTTCCACGCCGTTGTTGAGTGTGGTCTACCAGAGGCATTGGTGATCTTACGTAGGAGACCAAGGTTGGGCCATTGACTGAGGTTAAGTCGTAACAAGGTAGCCGCAGGGGAACCTGTGGCTGGATTGACTCCTTTTTTCTAATTCCATAAAAAGTGGCAAGCGGCGAAGAAATGATAAAAAGAATCGGCTTTACGAGAGAAGGCTTTCAATTTCCAATCTCGAATACGATGACGCAGCTACAAAAAGAATGAGAAAATTAAATTTTCATTTCATCACGATACTTTTTTCCGTTTCTGTGGTTCTCGCTCCTGTTCTGGGTGCCCGGTATACACGTGCCATAAATCCCGTTCATTCTGTTGCCTTTTCGATCCCAGTTTTTCTCAATACTTCCGGCGGCGGCGCTTCCACCCCTTTGCTATGATTTTTCCAGTGGGTTATGCAGGAGCTATCGACGCTTCATCCCTGTTTGTCGCTATGACGTTATATAGGGGAATGGAATAAATTCACGAGAATGTATTGCGCTATCTACCCATTTTATTAGGCTTATTTCTTTTCCCGAAATCTTTCTAATCCCTTCCTTCGTGAAGCCAAGGAAGTATCGGACCCTGCCTGACTTTCAATTTTTCCGAAGTCTTGAGGGCTCCGCCGGCTAAGCAGCTCGGTCGGGTGCGTCGGACGATGGCCCGGCAGGCATCTACTCCGAAAACGAGTAGCGAGACGGCAATCCCTTTACCGGCGCCCTTAGTAAAGCACGTATTCCACCCTCGGTGAGTCGGGGGGAGGGGGGGGGGCAGGGCGGCGAGCGCGGGTAGGCCCGGCGGCCGGCGGCCCGCCGCACCTTCGGAACCTGTTGATGATTCGTGGAGAGCTTGGCTCGAGTCGTTTCGGGACTTTTGGACAGCTTTATCCCACCCACTGCCGACTCCTTCCTCGGCAATTGCAATGTTCTTAAACCGCAGCATCATCCTTTTATTGAGCTTTTCCAGTATTTATCTACCTTTCATCCGCTTGTTTGTCAGTGCGCCGCCGCCAGTTTCTAGAGACAATTCTACCGGTTGCTCCTAAATACGACGTGGCTCGTTCAGCAAATTCTATACCATACAAAGGCTCCCCCCGTGCCCGGAATATGATTCCGGGGCTGGGTTTCTAGCTTCGATTCATTGGGGTCTGTACCAGCTATGGCGAATTATCGAAGTTTCTCGGGCTGTGTACAGGGAGGCTGTATAGGCTTCTTATTCAATAGCTATAGAAAGCATGCAGATGCTTACGCTAGACGGAATAGTAGTTTCGGCTCATATGTAGTAGGGATTTCTTGTTTCTTCGTAGTGGTTTTTACTATTTCAATTAGTGGAAACGAGTGTGCTTCAAGTCCTTGGGCTGTTGAACAGAATTCAGCGACACTTGAATGGATGGTCTCAAGCCCTCCATCATCTAATACTTCTGAGGAACTCAGCTATCCGGTTCGAAGAAGACGTCCTAGCCATTTGTGCAACTTAAGCACTGAACCGCTCCGCCGCCCCATACGGAGGACCTAGTCCTGGCTCCTCCGCCCGCCGCCCCAAAACCTTCGTAAAGCCGTCTCTTGTCTGACAGTGCTTACGCACCCTCGGACCCTTCCCCAAAAACTCCCTATGGTCGAGTGTCGCCGTTCCGCGTTTTCTGGTCAAAAAACGCGTCTTCGATCCAAGAAAAATATAGACTTTTTCCGACTCTAGCTCTGGCCCGGGACACTCGACCCGAGAGGGGAGAGGCCGCCCGCCGAGTGCCCCCCCCGACCAGGAGCCCGCCGCCGGCTCGACCTGCCGGAGGGGACAGGCAATCAGGCTTATAAAGACCCGTATTGCAGCCTCCGCTCCTCTTCGGCGGTGGGCTATGCGACCATAGCCGCCTAGAGAAGGAAAAGCGCAGGAGGGCGTGAAGCGAATTCTAACCCAACAACTAGGAAGCGGTAGATTATTACAACAGCGGGATCATAATCGGCATGTCGGAATAGTTTAGTAGGGTAGAACAGCGGGATCATAATTCGCACACGGGGGTTCGAATCCCTCTTCCGATAAGCAAAAGAAATAAAAGAATTTATTATTATTTCCGAAATGATATAATAATAGAATGAATTAGATTTGAAAAGATCAAAGGAAAAATTTTTAGAGCCGGGCACTATGGTAAGATGCGAAAACACCCGATCCCATTTCGACCTCGATATGTGAAATCGTCTTAGACCATATGTACTGATTCATCAATTTCGGGAGACATGGTCCACGCCCGGGCAACGCACTTTATCGGAGAGAAATATATATACGACCGAGATAGAATTACTAGAACAAAAAGATGCTATTAGACAAACGCAGATAGCTTACGAAAAAAATACGACCTGGAAACTATAGTCCAGCCGGGGATGAGATAACCATGCCAGTGGTTTAAAGCTCACCTCGTTGGTCCTTTCGTGCCGAAATGGCTGAGAAAGAGGGGTACGGAGACTTATTTGTTGGTTTTACAGGGCTTTACGAACTCGTTGTATGAATTCGCACGAGGGACGCAGTGATGAACAATCTCCGATGGGGGACCAAGCAAGCCCCAAAGTATTGCGTGGCCTGACTTTAGCCAAAGGACCCGCCGAAGAATCATATAGGAATAATGATGAATCATCATAGAGAAATAAAAGGCGATAAATATATCTCTTTCGTTGGCTGTTCGCGGGATGGAGTAATTGGTAACTCGTCAGGCTCATAATCTGAATGTTGTGGGTTCGAATCCGACTCCCGCCAAGAAAGGGTGATGAAACGGGTGAGAAAACGAAAAGATGCCAGGGATGAACAACCCACAAAACACGAGGTCCGGTTCTAGATACAACTTTTCCGATTCCCTCTCCCGCCGGGGGGCCGCCGCATTCTATAGAAGTCGCTCATATTCCTCCAATTTTTTTCATTTCCATTGCAAGGGAAGAAGGAAAAAGAAATGTTATGTAGAACTAACGTCCCACATCTTCGGCCTCAACCAGATCAATTTACGTATTCGACACAATTCGTTTGGTTATGCGTGTTTTATATCACTTCCTATTTCGTACCATATTCAATACTGGTTTTTATCAGTATTAAGCAAGGATGTTGTATGGCCATATATTGGTTTGTTTCTATATATTGGTGGGGGGCGAAGTATATAGCTTCGCGATAGCGCGGAGGAGCCACCAGGGTTCGATGAAAGCTCAATCTAGTAAAATGGTGGGTTTGCAGAGTTTTTATGGAGTAGTCAAGCAGGTTCAATTCCTGGATGGAGTATCCAAGTGATATGCCGAGTTGGCTGTGAAGTAGGTTCAATTCCTACCGTATCAAAAAGAATGCATTGGATGGATGCCTAGGCATTGAGAAAGATGGACGCTTTCAAAGGCGAAACGCCATGGGGAGATATCGTCTGTGATCCATGGGTCTCCAATCGGGAAACCGTATCCAGGCGGAAGCGGCGCATTAGTGTGCTGCGCTACGCCTTGGGCTTTCACAACTTAGCGAACTGAAACATCTAAGTAGCTAAAGGAAAGGAAATCAACCGAGACTCCGTTAGTAGCGGCGAGCGAAAGCGGATTAGGCTTCTCCCTTCATTCAATTTGTTGAGAATTGAATGATGGAAAAACCATGAAGGGAATTGTGAAAAAGATTGGAAAATCTTGCCAAAGAAGGCGATAGCCCTGTAGCACATTCTTCCATTGGTTTTATCGAATAAGTAAAACGCGGATACCGTGTTTGAATTTTGATCGCTTCTACGCGACCAAGGGGGACCACCCTCTAAGCCTAAGTATTCCTCAATGACCGATAGCGTACAAGTACCGTGAGGGAGAGGTGAAAAGAACCCTAAGAAAGGGAGTGAAATAGAAAACCTGAAATCCGATGCAAACAATCAGTCGAAGGAAGCTGGCTAAGTATGGAAAACTTCCCACTCCAACGGCGTACCTTTTGCATAATGGGTCAGCGAGTAAATGGAAACGGCGAGCTTGAGCCATTAGGTGTAGGCGCGATGAAGTTGAATATTCTAGTTGTTTCTATTTGACCCGAAAAAAATTGAGCTATCCATGAGCAGGTCGAAGGGGGCCTAATCGGGCCTTGGAGGACCGAACCCACGCCTGTGGCAAAAGGCGGGGATGACTTGTGGATAGGGGTGAAAGGCCGTGCGACTTGAGGGACATTAGACAAT